ATTTATGTTCTTAATTTCCTGGCGTGGTTATTGGCAGGAATTGATTGAAACTTTAGCATGGGCTCATGAACGCACACCTTTGGCAAATTTGATTCGCTGGAAAGATAAACCAGTAGCTCTTTCAATCGTGCAAGCAAGATTGGTTGGATTAGCTCACTTTTCTGTAGGTTATATATTCACTTATGCGGCTTTCTTGATTGCCTCCACATCGGGCAAATTCGGTTAATTATTTATGTATTCTATCCGCAATCATATATTTTTTTTAATAAAAAAAATATAGGTATGAACTCTTATATTTATTTCTACATCTAGGATCCGATTTGTATCATTATCATTGATAATAAGAGGAACTGAAGCATTATGGCAAAGAAAAGTTTGATTTATAGGGAGAAGAAGAGGCAAAAATTGGAAAAAAAATATCATTTGATTCGTCGATCCTCAAAAAAGGAAATAAGTAAGATTCCGTCGCTAAGTGAGAAATGGAAAATTCATGGAAAATTACAATCCCCACCGCGTAATAGTGCACCTACACGTCTTCATCGACGTTGCTTTTCGACCGGAAGACCGAGAGCTAACTATCGAGACTTTGGACTATCTGGACACATCCTTCGGGAAATGGTTCAGGCTTGTTTGTTGCCAGGGGCAACAAGATCAAGCTGGTAAGGATTTAAGTATTCCTTAATTTTTCTATTTTTTTATATGATCGATGAGGCCCCTTTACCATTCTGTCTAAATAGGCTATTCTATTTGTACAGATATGGAATAGGGGCTCCTTCAATTCTTCTTTGTTTATTAGAGTTTAGTCCAAGTTTTTTTGTTTCAGCGCGGGGTAGAGCAGTTTGGTAGCTCGCAAGGCTCATAACCTTGAGGTCACGGGTTCAAATCCTGTCTCCGCAACATTTTTTTTTTCAAGAAATGTAAGTTTGATTCTACTAACTAGTCATTAATTAATACGTGTCTTTTGGGACGCGAGGAAAAAATTACTATATTTCCCGGTCAACTATACCGAATCTTTTATCTTTTTGAATCCATTTATATTTGGGCGGATAGCGGGAATCGAACCCGCGTCTTCTCCTTGGCAAGGAGAAATTTTACCATTCGACTATATCCGCATTTTTTGCCCTTCTTGATAATAAATTTATGGATAATATTTGTTCAAAGCTAGACGAGATACACTCTTTGGTTTGGGGTCATTTCATAAAATTCTACCACCAAATAAATTCAATTAACAATTCTATTAATATATATAAATATATATATTAATATTATATATTAATATTATATTTATTCTATATATTTATATTTAATATTGAATTCCATATTCAAGTTCAAGAATATATGATTCTTCTATTTCCATAAAATATTATATTCTATATTGATATCAGATCTCAATTTTTTATTCGTTTTTTTATTTATTTTTTTTATTACTATTTCATATTTAGTAACTATTTATTAATCTTTTATTCATATTTAATTCAAGTTCCAGAAGTTCGACCCCCCCTCTAAATTTTTCTTTATTTGCATTTTATGGACTTATATTGAATTTGAATGTGTAATTCATGGAATGGGAGGGGGTCATCTCATTTTTGGATCTGCAACGAATGAATTCAAGAGATAAGAGAATTAAGGATACCCACCAAGAAGACTAATCCAATCCATAAAGATGTACCAGAAAAAACAACATTTTTGTTACTCGACCAACCATCAGGAGACGCAAATACAACGGGTACACTAATCAGTAAGATTGATGAAGTAATAATTAATGCAAAAACAGCCAATTGGAAAGCAATAGTCATGTTTTTAATCCTCCAAGCTATTAACAAAAGAATATACACCATTTAATCCTCTTACCCACTAAAAAATTTTAATAGATAAAGGGATTTTATCATGAATCCGTTGATTCGAGATGACTTAGTTCCAATTTATTTTTACCACTTTTATTCTATTCGGACATGAAGTTAAAGGTTCTTTTTGACTTCACAAATGGGTATACTGGATCGCGTATCTCATTTATTTATATAGCCAGATTTATAGACCTATTAAAGAAAGTCACACCCTATATCTTTCTCTACATAGTGATCGTATTAACTCATAGGGCTATGTTCTATTTGGCGAAAAAAAAATAAAATAGAAATTATCTTTCGGAGAGATGGCCGAGCGGTTGATGGCTCCGGTCTTGAAAACCGGTATAGTTCATAAAAATAACTATCGAGGGTTCGAATCCCTCTCTCTCCTTTTGTTGGATGAATATATTTTTATCTTTATTGGGTTTTTTTACTTCTTAGCATGATAAATAAAGGAGAATGGCTCGGCTGGATAGTATAGCCGAGCCAGAAAAATTTAGATTGAATTGAAAGAAACAAAGAAGACTTTTAAATATGAACCGAGTTTTACTTTCCTGTTTTACCTACTACTTTAGTTAAGAGGAGTCATGGAAAGAACAGGTTCAAAATCACGATCAATTCCTTTTTCAAATCCCGCTGCCGCTGCCCGAGCCCTT